TTGATAGGGATCTTGGGGTTGGGTGCTTATAGCTTGGTAATAAAATAAAAGAATTATTGTAATAATGTGTATGTTGCAATTTGGGCACTTGGTTCCTATGCTCGAGGCTTTCCTGTTTTCAGTGTGGCAGAGCTTAAAAAAAATTGATAGGGATCTTGGGGTTGGGTGCTTATAGCTTGGTAATAAAATAAAAGAATTATTGTAATAATGTGTATGTTGCAATTTGGGCACTTGGTTCCTATGCTCGAGGCTTTCCTGTTTTCAGTGTGGCAGAGCTTAAAAAAAATTGATAGGGATCTTGGGGTTGGGTGCTTATAGCTTGGTAATAAAATAAAAGAATTATTGTAATAATGTGTATGTTGCAATTTGGGCACTTGGTTCCTATGCTCGAGGCTTTCCTGTTTTCAGTGTGGCAGAGCTTAAAAAAAATTGATAGGGATCTTGGGGTTGGGTGCTTATAGCTTGGTAATAAAATAAAAGAATTATTGTAATAATGTGTATGTTGCAATTTGGGCACTTGGTTCCTATGCTCGAGGCTTTCCTGTTTTCCGGGGGGTTTTCAGGATAAATAAGAGTTTTCGAGTTTAGGGGGGTAGGGGGGTTTTACCTGAAAAAGCCAAGGGGGGCGCACCTTTGATTGTTCAGGGGAACCTACTAATTATTTATGCTCGTGATATCAGTTATGCAATTCTACTATCAAAGTCTTATATCATGAATTAAATTACCTTACATTCAAGGAAATGTTCAACCTTGTCAGCTTGCCTTAGCGCTGCACTGTGAAATGCAAGATGAAAGGAAAAAAAATAAAAATAACCATGTCCTTTAGGATGAATGCCCGCATGTGGGGTCACGGTCATCGAGTCTTATCATCAATTGACCAAGGTGGCGGTGAAGGAAAGAATGGGGATCGACTTATCAATCAATGTTCTTGAAATAGTAGGATAGATGTTGGGGAATCATACAATGAGGAGTAACCTGTGTTGTCTTTACATCATATACTTATTGCATTATGTATTATTTAAAGCAAGTTTAGTAAGACTTATTTACATCAAATACTCTTGCTTCAGAGAAGTGGATACTTGGTGTGGATGTTGATTTACATTGGATGTTAGTTGCCAGTTCTTTTTAAAACCATTTCATAATTTTTGTAAAAGAATTAAAATGTCTGGTTTAATTGTTATGTGCTCTGTTGAATCTTTAGATTATAGTTGTGAATGAATGGTCAAAGTCGATTAATGGTGAAATTACATAATTGTACTAAAGCATAGTATATGTTCGAGATAAGTATATGGGGTAAGTACATATATGTATTTACAAAGAATAGTTAAATTTAGAATGCTAGCTTTGGGAGCTAGGGGTGGGAGTTAAAATCTCCCTTCTTTGAAGCAGCGGGGAGGATTTTAACCTCCGGCAGCCGGCTTACAAGACCGGCGCTCTGGCACTGAGCTACAGCTGCAGGCTGTTTGTAAAAGTTTGTTTTCTAGTCAGCCAGCTAGGGGGAAGAGGCCAAGGAAAATAGAGAAGTAGATGAAAGATGCAATTTGTCCAATGATAATGTAGGGGTGTTCTACAGGCATTCCTCCAATTCATGTGAGAATGAGGACATCTGCTACAAGGGCTCAAAAGATGATTTGGGACATGGGGCGGAATGTTAGGCCTCGTTGTTTTGATGTGTGGAGGAGGGGGACAAGTATTAGGATAAGAATGGATGCAAGTAAAGCAAGAACCCCTCCTAGCTTGTTAGGGATAGATCGAAGGATGGCATAGGCAAAGAGGAAATACCACTCTGGCTTGATATGTGGGGGTGTGACTAGGGGGTTTGCTGGGGTGAAGTTGTCTGGGTCCCCTAAATAGTTTGGGGCAAAGAGTGCTAAGGATGTGAGGGCAATAAGTATAATAGCAAATCCAAGAAGGTCCTTGTATGAAAAATAAGGGTGGAAGGGAATTTTGTCTGCATCTGAGTTTAGGCCTAGGGGGTTGTTAGAGCCAGTTTCATGAAGGAAAAGAAGATGGAGGATTGTGGCAGCTAGGACTACAAATGGTAGGAGGAAGTGGAAGGCAAAGAAGCGTGTTAGGGTTGCATTGTCAACTGAGAACCCACCTCAGATTCATTGGACAAGTGTGTTTCCCACATAGGGGACAGCAGAAAGAAGGTTTGTGATGACTGTGGCCCCTCAGAAGGATATTTGTCCTCAGGGGAGAACATAGCCTACAAATGCAGTTGCTATTACTAAAAGGAGTAAGACTACTCCAATATTTCATGTTTCTTTATAGAGGTAGGAGCCATAGTAAAGGCCTCGGCCTACATGCAGGTAGATGCAAATAAAGAAGAAAGAGGCACCATTGGCATGCAAGTTTCGAATGAGTCAGCCAAAGTTTACATCTCGACAGATGTGAGCAACAGATGAGAAAGCTGAGGAGATGTCAGCAGTGTAGTGTATTGCAAGGAAGAGGCCTGTCACAATTTGAACAATAAGGCAGAGTCCTAGAAGGGAGCCAAAGTTTCATCATGCAGAGATATTTGAAGGAGCAGGGAGGTCAACAAGTGCGTCGTTTATAATTTTTAGCAGAGGGTGGGTTTTTCGTAGGCTGGTCATTATGGTTTCCTGTAGTTGAATAACAACGGTGGTTTTTCAAGCCATTAGTCCTGGTTAGAGCCCTGGCAGGAATGATGGTTTATATTATGTGTATTTTTATGTTAGGGTTAGTATTTGGCATAGTTGTGGTTGCATCAAACCCTTCTCCTTATTTTGGGGCTTTGGGGTTAGTTGTTGTTTCAGGCATGGGGTGTGGTGTGTTGGTAGGGCATGGGGCTCCTTTTCTCTCCTTAGTTTTGTTTTTGATTTATTTGGGTGGGATGCTGGTTGTGTTTGCTTATTCGGCTGCTTTAGCAGCTGAACCATTCCCTGAGACTTTGGGGAGTCGGTCAGTGATTTTTAATGTTTTGGGTTATTTTGTGTGGGTGGTACTTGGGGCTAGTTTTTTGTGGGATGGGTGGTTTGGGGGGCTGTGGTTGACAGTTGATGAAGGGGGAGAGTTGTCTTTATTGCGGGGAGATGTAGGAGGGGTTGCTTTAATGTACTCTTCTGGTGGTTTAATGCTTGTGTTGAGTGCATGGGTATTACTTTTAACTTTGTTTGTAGTGTTAGAGGTTTGTCGGGGGCTTAGTCGGGGGGCACTTCGGGCTGTCTAGGGGAGATTAAGAGAAGGGCTAGAATAAATGTCAGGAAGAAGAGGGCAAGGAAGGTTTTTACCATACCTTGTTGGGCATTGCTTGTTGTTGTGATGAGTGGGAGGTTGGTTGAATGAATGGCTTTTGGTCCAATTTTTTCTAATCATGTTTGGTCTACTATTTGGGAGGCAATGAATTGTCCTAGCATGAGGTTAAGTTTTGGGGGAAAGCGGTGGATGATGCTTGGGAAGAAGCCTAGCATATTGGAGAAATGGTGTGATGCGAGGATGGGGGTAGGTTTGTGTTGTTTGGTGGTTAAAGTAGCCAGCTCTAGGGCCACTAGTAGGCCAGAGATTGTAACTAGGAGGGCAGCTAGCTTTAAGACAGGGGGTATGGTTATAATAGGGGTCTTTGGTAAAACAATGTTAGCAGTAATAAATAGGCCAGCAATAATGCTGCCTCAGGCAAGGCGTTTGATTGGGTTAATGACTGCAGGGTTGTTCTCATTAATGGGGGAGAGGGGGTTGAATCGTGGGTGACCCATGACTACAAAGAATACTACACGTAGACTGTAGATGGCAGTGAATGAGGTGGCAAGTAGGGTTAGGATAAGGGCTCAGGCATTAAGGTGGGATGTGTTTAGGGCTTCAATGATAGCATCTTTAGAGAAGAAGCCTGCTAGGAAGGGTGTGCCTGTTAAAGCAAGACTCCCAATAGTCAGGCAGGAGGAGGTGAAAGGTGCAAGGTGATGTATGCCTCCTATCTTGCGAATGTCTTGCTCATCATTCAGGCTGTGGATGATGGAGCCAGAACACAGAAAAAGCATTGCTTTGAAAAAGGCATGGGTGCAGATATGGAGGAAGGCAAGTTGAGGTTGGTTAAGGCCAATTGTTACTATTATTAGGCCTAATTGGCTGGAGGTTGAAAAGGCAACAATTTTTTTGATGTCATTCTGGGTAAGGGCACAGGTTGCTGTGAAAAGGGTTGTTAGGGCTCCAAGGCAAAGACATGTTGTTAGGATCAGGGGGTAGTTTTCTATTAGAGGGCTTGTTCGAATTAGCAGGAAAATACCGGCAACCACTATGGTGCTTGAGTGCAGTAGGGCAGATACCGGGGTGGGGCCCTCTATAGCAGAGGGGAGTCAGGGATGGAGGCCAAATTGGGCAGATTTTCCAGTGGCAGCAACAACAAGTCCAAGAAGTGGGAATGTTAGGTCAAGGTTATGGGGGGCAGAGAAGATTTGTTGAAGTTCTCAGGAGTTTAGGTTTGTGGCCATTCAGGCTATTGCAAAGATTAGTCCAACATCCCCCACTCGATTATAGATGACTGCTTGAAGGGCAGCAGTGTTTGCATCTGCTCGCCCATACCATCAGCCAATGAGCAGAAAGGACATAATACCAACACCCTCCCAGCCAATAAAGATCTGGAACATGTTGTTGGCTGTTACTAGAATAATCATGGCAATTAGGAAAGTGAGGAGGTATTTGAAGAATTGGTTTATGTTGGGGTCAGCATGTATGTATCAGGAGGCAAATTCTAGGATGGACCATGTAACATAGAGGGCTACAGGTGTGAAGATGAGGGAGTAGAAGTCGAACTTTAGGCTAATGTTTACATCATATATTAAGGTGTTTATTCAGGTTCAGTTTGTGGTGATGGTTTCTGCCCCTTCAGACAAAAAGAGTGAGAGGGGTAGAAGGCTAACAAAAAATGCAAGTTTTACAGCTGTTTTGACTTGTTGAAGGGCTCAGTGTGGGGGTTTAGGGTTGGGTGAGAGTGTTGTTAGTAGGGGGTAAAAGAGTAGGGTGAAGATAACAATGAGGCTTGTGGATATAATTAGGGGGGCAGTGTGCATAGCTTTCACTTGGATTTGCACCAAGAGTTTTTGGTTCCTAAGACCAATGGATGAGCTGTTATCCTTTAAAAGCATTGCGAGGGAGCTTCGGAATTCAACCGAGGGCACAAGGGTTAGCAGTCTTTGTTGCTGGCAAGCCTCTCTCGGTGGACAAGAGGGTTTTAACCTCTGTCTTTAGAATCACAATCTAAAATTTTTGTTAAACTATGTCTACAGAAGGTCCATCCTCAGATGAGCTCAGGCTTTGCAATTAAGAGGATAAGGGGTAGGAGATGCAGGGCTAAAAGTAAGTGCTCTCGGGTGTGGGAGGGGTCAAGGGCAATGATGTGTTGGGGGAGGGGGCCTCGTTGTGTTATGAGGAATATGTAGAGGGAGTAGCCAGCTGTGATTAGAGTCCCAGCTCCTGTAAGGGCAATTGTGGCTCAGGATCAGTTGAAGAGAGATACAATAATTATAAGCTCCCCCATGAGGTTAGGAAGAGGGGGGAGAGCTAAGTTTGCTAGGCTGGCAATAAATCATCAGGATGTTATTAGTGGGAGGACTATTTGCATGCCTCGGGCTAGGACTATTGTTCGGGTGTGAGTGCGCTCATAGTTAGTGTTTGCTAGGCAAAAAAGGGCAGAAGAGGTGAGGCCATGTGCAATTATTAAGATGAGTGCCCCTGTGAATCCTCAGGGGGTTTGGATTAGGATGCCCCCAGCTACAAGGCCCATGTGTCCAACTGAAGAATAGGCAATTAGAGATTTTAAGTCAGTCTGTCGTAAGCAGATAGAGCCTGTTATCACCACTCCTCAGAGGGCAAGGATGATGAAGGGGTAGCTTAGTTCTTTGGTTAAAGGCTCAAGTATGATTATTATACGTATCATGCCATATCCCCCAAGCTTTAGTAGGACAGCAGCTAGGACCATAGAGCCTGCAATGGGGGCTTCTACATGGGCTTTGGGAAGTCAGAGGTGCATTCCATAAAGTGGTATTTTAACAAGGAAGGCAAGTAAACAGCCTGCTCATCAAACTTTGTCTGCAGTTGTGATGAGGGGGAAGGCAGGGGTGAATTGTAGGGTTAGGAGGGAGAGAGTGCCAGTGGTATTTTGAAGGAGGAGGAGGGCAACTAAGAGGGGGAGAGAGCCTGCAAGGGTGTAGAATAAAAAGTATGTTCCAGCATTAAGGCGCTCTGTTTGGTTGCCTCAGCGGGTAATCAGAATGAGGGTTGGTACTAGGGTTGCCTCAAACATTACATAGAATAGGAGAACCTCAGTTGCTGAGAAGGCTATGATGAGGAAGATTTGGAGGGAGGTGAGGAGGGTAATATATATTCGTTGTCGGTTGATGGGCTCAGAGGATATGTGACTCTGGCTTGCAAGAATTATTAGGGGGAGAAGTCAGCAAGTTAACACAAGAAGGGGGGTTGATAGGGGGTCTAGGGCCATGAAGTGGTTTAGGGAGGATCAACCTGTTAGATGTGGGGAGCAAAGCCATATGAGGCTTATGATGGCAATTATTAGGCTGTGGGCAAGGGCTGTGGGTCAAATCAGTTTTGATGGGGAAAGCCATGTTGTTGGGACAAGCATAATTGTTGGGAGGAGAATTTTTAGCATTGCAGGAGGTTTAGGCTTTGAAGGTGGTCTGTTCCATGGGTTCGGGCTGTGGCAACCAGAAGGGCGAGGCCTGCACTGGCTTCACAGGCAGAAAATGCAAGGAGAAGTATGGGGGAAGCTGAGAAGTTTGTTGAGTTGAGTTCTAGTGTTCAGAGGGATAGGGCAAGAAAGAGTGAAAGTATCATGCCTTCTAGACAAAGGAGGGCAGAGAGAAGGTGGGTTCGGTGGAATGCAAGTCCTGTTAGGCCTAGGACAAAGGCTGCTGAGAAAGAAAAGTGTGTGGGGGTCATTAGGTAATTGTGGACTTTAACCACGAGCTTTTGAGCCGAAATCAAATATTTTAATTAAAATAATTACCTATTCAGCTCATTCAAGGCCTCCTTGGAGTCATTCATAGATTAGGCCAAGGGTGAGTAAGATTAGGACAAGGGCAGCCCAGAAGAAGGTAATTAGGGGGTTTGGGAGTTGGTCTCCTCATGGGAGGGGCAGAAGTAGTGCAATTTCAAGGTCAAACAGTAAGAATAGGATGGCTACTAGGAAGAAACGTATTGAGAAGGGTAGGCGGGCAGAGCCAAGGGGGTCGAACCCACACTCATAGGGGGAGAGTTTTTCCTGGTCTGGTGTAATAAGGGGGAGTCAGAAGGAGACAGCTGTTAGGATACCAGAAAGGGTAACAGCAATAAAAATTACAGTAGAAATCAGGTTCATTATCTTTCCTTGGATTTTAACCAAGACCAGGTGATTGGAAGTCACTTATACTAGCATTAGTACTAGAAAGATATGAGCCTCATCAGTAGATAGAGATATAGAGGAATAGTCAGACTACATCAACAAAGTGTCAGTATCAGGCTGCTGCCTCAAAGCCAAAGTGGTGTTCAATTGTGAAGTGGTAGTTAAGTTGGCGGAGGAGGCAGACTCCTAGGAAGGTGGTGCCAATAATTACATGTAGACCATGGAAGCCTGTGGCTACAAAGAAGGTAGAACCATAGACACCATCAGCAATTGTAAATGGAGCTTCATAGTATTCTATGGCTTGAAGGAAGGTAAAGTAGGATCCCAGAAGGATTGTCAAGGCTAAAGCTTGAATAGCTTGTTTTCGCTCCCCCTCTATAATGCTGTGGTGAGCCCATGTGACAGTAACACCAGAGGCTAGGAGAACAGCTGTGTTTAGGAGAGGAACTGCAAAGGGGTCTAAGGGGGTAATACCAGTTGGGGGCCAGCAGCCTCCAATTTCAGGGGTTGGGGCAAGGCTTGAGTGGAAAAAAGCTCAAAAGAAGCCAAGGAAAAAGAAGACTTCTGAGGTAATAAAAAGAATTATGCCATATCGGAGACCTTTTTGGACAGGAGGTGTGTGGTGTCCCTGGTATGTCCCTTCTCGGACAATGTCTCGTCATCATTGGTACATGGTTAAAAGAAGGAGGACTAACCCGAGTGCTATGAGAGATACTTTGTTATAATGGAATCAGACAGCTAGGCCAGAGGTCATTAGAAGTGCAGCAACTGCTCCTGTTAGGGGTCATGGGCTGGGGTCTACTATGTGGTATGCATGTGCTTGGTGGGCCATAAACGTTTTCTTGGAGGTAAAGGCTTAGGAGGAGTACAAATACATAAGCTTGGATTATAGCAACAGCAATTTCTAGGACTGTGAGCATAAAGAGTACAATTGTTGTTAAGATTGCCACAGTTGGTATTAAGCATAGGAGGGAGTAGGCAGCTGTGGAGATTAGGTGCATAAGCAGGTGGCCAGCTGTTAGGTTGGCTGTGAGTCGTACACCCAGGGCTACAGGTCGGATAAAAAGACTAATGGTTTCAATAATAATAAGGATGGGGATGAGGGGAATTGGGGTGCCCTCAGGGAGGAAGTGGGCTAAGGATTTTGTTGGTTGGTTTCGCATTCCAATTAGGACAGTGGCAAGCCAAAGGGGGACTGCTAAGCCTAAGTTAACAGATAGCTGGGCTGTAGGGGTGAAAGTATAGGGGAGGAGGCCTAGTATATTTAAGGACATTAAAAATAGTATTAGGGCAGCAAGAATAAGGGCCCATTTATGGCCACCCATGTTGAGGGGCTTAAGGAGTTGTGCTGTGAAGGTGCCAACAAAAGAGTTTTGCAGGGTCAGGAGGCGGTTTGTGATTCATCGGTGGGCAGGGGCAGGGAAGAGGAGTCAAGGGAGGACAAAGGCAAGGGCAATTAAAGGAATGCCTAGGAGGATGGGACTAATAAATTGGTCAAAAAGGCTAGTTGCTATCATGATCAGGTTCAGTGGTTGGTTTTGTCAGTTTGTGTGCTTTGGGGGGCAGGCTCATTTGGGAATACATAATTTAGAGTCTTTGGGATAGCAATTGTAGTAAAGACAAGTCAAGAGAAGACTAGGAGGGCAAATCATGGGGAGGGATCTAGCTGGGGCATATCACTAAGGGTGGTTGGGAGGCACCAATCTTCAGCTTAAAAGGCTGACGCTGTGGGCCCTATTTAGCTTCTTAGTGAGGCATCTTCAAGTATTAGTGTGGATCAGTCTTGGAAGAAATTTAGAGGGACTGCTTCTACTACAATGGGCATGAAGCTGTGGTTTGCACCACAAATCTCTGAGCATTGACCATAGAAAATTCCAGGTCGGGAGGCAATAAAGGCTGTTTGGTTAAGTCGGCCTGGGACAGCATCCATTTTCACACCCAGGGCAGGGACTGCCCATGAGTGAAGGACATCTTCTGCAGTTACAAGAACTCGTACAGGGGCTTCAGTTGGGACAACTATTCGGTGGTCAACTTCTAAAAGTCGGAATTGTCCTGGGGCCAGGTCTTGGGTTGGAACCATGTAGGAGTCAAATGCAATTTCTTGGTAGTCAGTATACTCATAGCTTCAATATCATTGGTGGCCAATTGCTTTTACTGTGAGGTGAGGGTTGGTTACTTCATCTATAAGGTATAGAATTCGTAGTGATGGAAGTGCAATAAGGATGAGGATAATGGCTGGAAGAATGGTTCAAATGATTTCAATTTCTTGGGAGTCTAGGATGTACATGTTTGTAAGCTTGGTTGAGACTATTGCCACAATAATGTAAAGAACAAGGGTGCTAATAAGGAAGACAATTATAAGGGCATGGTCATGGAAGTGAAGAAGTTCTTCTATAACAGGTGATGCTGCATCTTGGAATCCTAGTTGTGAGGGATGTGCCATAAAGTAAGATACGTGAGGGTTTAACTCACGATTTTGCCCTGACAAAGCAATGTACTGACTTCTATACTAGTATCTTATTAAGAAAGTGACAGAAGGGCTATGTGGCTGGCTTGAAACCAGTTAATGGGGGTTCAAATCCTCCCTTTCTCGTTAGTGGTTTGATTGAACTTGAACAAATGCAGGCTCTTCAAATGTGTGGTAGGGGGGAGGGCAGCCATGCATTCATTCAATGTTTGTTGCCGTGAGTTCAACAGATGAGACTGTCCGTTTGGCAGCAAAGGCTTCTCAAATGATAAATAGGAATAAGATTACAGCAGTTAGGGAGATAAGAGATCCCAGGGATGAGACTGTGTTTCATAGTGTATAAGCATCTGGGTAGTCAGAATACCGCCGAGGCATTCCTGCAAGGCCTAGGAAGTGCTGTGGGAAGAAGGTTAGGTTTACCCCAACAAATATTACCCCAAAGTGGATTTTTGATCATGTGCTATGAAGGGTGTAGCCAGAGAGTAGTGGGAATCAGTGTACAAAACCAGCCATAATAGCAAAGACGGCTCCTATTGATAGGACATAGTGGAAGTGGGCTACTACATAGTAGGTGTCATGCAGTATAATGTCAAGAGAGGAGTTAGCTAAGACAATTCCTGTTAGTCCCCCAACTGTGAAGAGGAAGATGAACCCAAGGGATCATAGGAGGGGGGTCTCCCATTTAATTGCACCTCCATGCAGGGTTGCCAGTCAGCTAAACACTTTTACTCCTGTTGGGATGGCAATAATTATTGTAGCAGAAGTAAAGTATGCTCGTGTATCAACATCCATTCCAACTGTAAATATGTGGTGGGCTCAGACAATAAAGCCAAGCAGGCCAATTGCTATTATTGCCCACACTATCCCCATATAGCCAAAGGGTTCTTTTTTGCCTGCATAGTATGCTACAACATGGGAAATTATTCCAAAGCCTGGGAGAATCAAGATGTACACTTCTGGGTGGCCAAAGAATCAGAACAGGTGTTGGTAGAGAATGGGGTCGCCTCCCCCTGCAGGGTCAAAGAAAGTTGTATTTAAATTCCGGTCTGTTAGTAGTATTGTAATGCCAGCAGCCAGGACTGGCAAGGATAGAAGCAGTAAAACAGCTGTAATTAGGACAGCCCATACAAACAGGGGGGTCTGATATTGTGAAATGGCAGGAGGTTTTATGTTTAAAATTGTAGTGATAAAGTTGATTGCCCCTAGGATGGAAGAGACCCCAGCCAGGTGGAGGGAAAAGATGGTTAGGTCAACAGATGCACCAGCATGGGCCAGGTTCCCTGCAAGAGGGGGGTAAACTGTTCACCCAGTTCCTGCCCCTGCTTCTACCCCTGAGGATGCTAGCAAAAGAAGGAAGGAGGGAGGGAGGAGTCAAAAGCTTATGTTATTCATACGAGGGAAGGCTATGTCTGGGGCCCCGATTATTAGTGGGACAAGTCAGTTTCCAAATCCTCCAATTATAACAGGCATGACTATAAAGAAAATTATTACAAAGGCATGAGCTGTCACAATTACATTGTAGATCTGGTCATCCCCCAGGAGGGCCCCTGGTTGGCTCAGTTCAGCACGAATTAGTAGGCTCAAGGCTGTGCCTACTATCCCTGCTCAGGCACCAAATACAAGATAAAGGGTGCCAATGTCTTTATGATTAGTCGAGAAGAATCAGCGTGTGATTGCCACAGGTAAAATGGCTGAGAGTCCAAGTGGTGGGTTGTAGCCCCATGAACAGAGGTTTGAGTCCTCTTTTTACCAAGCTCTGGGGTGTAAACATGTAAGATTGCAAATCTTGAGATGCAGACTGACGTCTGCCGGGGCTTTCCCCCGCCTTTAGTCTTTTAGCAGGCGGGGGAAAGGTAGATGGATGCTCGCTGGTTAGGGCGTTTAGCTGTTAACTAAAAGTTTGTAGGATCGAGGCCTTCCCATCTAGAAAGGCTTTAGCTTAATTAAAGTGTCTGTTTTGCATGCAGAAGTTGTGGGTTAGTGTCCTGCAAGTCTTATTCAGGGGCTGGGAGATTCTCACTCCCACTTAAGGCTTTGAAGGCCTTTGGTCTAGTGTTATCCTAAGCCTCTCTAAAGGTTGAGGATGGCTGTGATTGCAGGGGCAAGGGGGAGGAGAAGGATTGCAGCTAGGGCAGAGGATGCTAGTGGAAGGGAGGGGTTGAGGGTAGGGAGTCGTCAGAGGCTGGTTCCTGCTAGGTTGTTTGGGGGTATTGTTAGGGTTATTGCATAACATAGGCGGAGGTAAAAGTATAGGCTTAGGAGAGCAGTTAAGGCTGCTAATACAGCTGTTATGGGGAGTTGTTGTTTGGTAAGCTCTTGGAGGATAAGTCATTTTGGCAGGAAGCCTGTCATGGGTGGCAAGCCTCCCAGGGAGAGTAAGAGGAGGGGGGTGATGGCTGTAAGAAGGGGGGCTTTAGCTCATGATGTTGCTAGGGCATTAATGTTTGTTGCTTTATTATTTTTAAGGGTGAGGAATGTTGCAGTTGTTATTACTAAATATATTATGAGGGCAAGAAGGGTGAGGGAAGGGGCAAATTGGATAATCAGTAGTATTCAGCCAAGATGAGCAATGGATGAGTAGGCTAGGATTTTTCGTAGCTGTGTTTGGTTTAGCCCTCCTCAGCCCCCAACTAGGGTAGAGGTCAAGCCTAGAATAATTAGGAGCTCTTGGCTTGGGCATGGGATTTGAAGGAGGAGGATGAAGGGGGCTAGTTTTTGTCATGTGGATAAAATGAGGCCTGTGGTAAGGGTTAATCCTTGGAGGACTTCTGGGAGTCAGGTGTGGAGGGGGGCAAGTCCAAGTTTTAAGGCTAGTGCAAGGGTGATTATGGCTGTGGGGAGGGGGTGAGTTATTAGTGTGATGTCCCATTGTCCAGTGAGCCATGCATTTGTGATGCTTGCAAATAGAAGGGTGGCTGCAGCTGTTGCTTGGGTTAAGAAGTATTTTGTGGTGGCTTCAATTGCACGGGGGTGGTGGTTTTGGGCTATTAGGGGGATAATGGCTAGGGTGTTGATTTCTAGGCCTATTCATGCTAGGAGTCAGTGGGAGCTGGAGGCAGTAATGCTAGTGCCTAGAAATAACCCAAAGAAAAGGAGGGCTGTAATGTAGGGGCTCATTAGTAAAGGAAGGAGTTTAACCAACATGTTTGGGGTATGGGCCCAAAAGCTTATTTAGCTGACTTTACTAGGAAGTGGTGTAGTGGAAGCACAAAGAGTTTTGATCTCTTTGGATTGGGTTCAAGCCCCTTCTTCCTAAGGAGGCGGGGGGACTTTAACCCCCATTTTTCACTCTATCAAAGTGGCCCTTTGTTTCAGGCACGGCTCCTGGGTTAGAGTTGGGGAGGGAGGCCTGCAAGTGCTAGGGGGAGGGAGAGGTGTCAGATTACAAGGGCCAGGGTGAGAGGCAGGAAGTTTTTTCAAATTAGATGTATTAGTTGGTCATAGCGAAATCGGGGGTAGGAGGCTCGGACTCAAAGGAAAACAACAGAGAGGATGGCTGCTTTAGTTATGAGATTAATTGTTGTAATTTCTGGGTAGTGTGGAAGGTTGGATGCTCCTAGGAATAGTGTGGCAGAGAGTGTATTTATTAAGAGGATATTGGCATATTCTGCAAGAAAGAAGAGGGCAAAGGGGCCTCCTGCATATTCTACATTGAAGCCAGAAACAAGCTCAGATTCTCCCTCTGTTAGGTCAAAGGGGGCTCGGTTTGTCTCAGCTAGGGTTGAAATGTATCATATTGCAGCTAGGGGTCAGGCAGGGAAAATTAGTCAAATGCTTTCTTGTGCAGTGTTGAATGTTTGGAGGGCAAACCCTCCTGTAAAGATAATGGTGCTAAGCAGAATTAGTCCAAGGCTTACCTCATATGAGATTGTTTGTGCAACTGCTCGTAATGCACCAATCAGGGCATATTTAGAATTAGAGGCTCAGCCAGCACCTAGAATAGAGTAGACTGCAAGGCTGGAGAGGGCAAGGATGAATAGAATGTTTAGGTTAAGATCAGTTACTGGATGGGGGAGGGGGAGGGGGGCCCAGAGGGTTAGGGCAAGGGTGAGAGCTAGTATGGGGGCAAGAAGAAAGAGGAAGGGGGAGGATGTAGAGGGGCGCACTGGTTCTTTGATAAAAAGTTTTACCCCATCTGCAATTGGTTGTAAGAGCCCATAGGGGCCTACCACATTTGGGCCTTTTCGTAGTTGTATGTAGCCTAAGACTTTTCGCTCTAGAAGAGTCAGAAATGCAACAGCAAGTAGTACTGGGACAATGTATGAGAGGGGGCTAATGATGTGGGTGAGGATTGTAGTTATCATAGTTAAGGAGAGGACTTGAACCTCTGTTTAAAGGGCTTAGGTCTTTTGCATTTGCCGGGCTCTGCCACCTTAACTTGCCTTATTCTTTGGAAGGAAGGGGTATGTCCTTTTACCTAATTTAGTTGGTCTCATTGGGTGAGGATAAGGCTTACTTAAAGTATGGGCCTTCCCTTTTCGGTCCTTTCGTACTAGGAAAGAGCATTTCATAGATAGAAACTGACCTGGATTTCTCCGGTCTGAACTCAGATCACGTAGGACTTTAATCGTTGAACAAACGAACCCTTAATAGCGGCTGCACCATTAGGATGTCCTGATCCAACATCGAGGTCGTAAACCCCCTTGTCGATATGGGCTCTAAAAGGGGATTGCGCTGTTATCCCTAGGGTAACTAGGTCCGTTGATCGGCTTTGCCGGATCTTGTTGGTCAGATGTTCTGTTAGTAAGAGCTGTGGCTCTGGTTTTAAGGGGGTAGGCCCTATTCCACATGGGGGTTTTTTGTTACCCCATGGTCGCCCCAACCAAAGACATTAGGACAGATGTCATTTTGTTGCTTCCATTGATTTGGTTTTTTAACATGGGCTGTCTTGTGTCTGAAGCTCCATAGGGTCTTCTCGTCTTATGGGAGGATCCCTGCTTCTGCACAGGGGGATCAATTTCATTGACTAGAAAAAGGAGACAGCTTGGCCCTCGTTATGCCATTCATACTGGTCTCCATTTAAAAGACAAGTGATTACGCTACCTTCGCACGGTCAAAATACCGCGGCCGTTAAACTTTTAAGTCACAGGGCAGGCAGGACCTCTTATAGGCTTGGATGCAAGAGGCGATGTTTTTGGTAAACAGGCGAGGCCAGTGTTTGCCGAGTTCCTTCTTTTTCTTTTGGTCTTTCCATGGGCACACCTGTGTAGGGGTAACGCTTGGGGTTTGAGAGGTTTTCTAGGTCAGTTTGGCTTTTTCATTTCCCTCTGAGGTTGGGGGCGTTAATTTTCAGTGTGAGTTCGTTCTGATGTAAACAGGTGCTTTGGAGGGGGTCTTAGCCCCCTTATTACTCATGTTAGCAGTATCTCTTTTATGTTTGCATAAGAGGGCCTACTATCAAATTCAGGGGCTTAAGATGGTATTGTTGGGATTGGGGGAGGGGCAGGGTACTTGAGCTTTAACGCTTTCTGTGTGGGTGGCTGCTTTTAGGCCTACCAAGGTATATTGCCTTTAATAATTATGATCTTTAGCCTACTTGATAAAGTTGTATCTTTTTTCAAGGGGGGTGTACCCCCCTTGAATAACTCTTTTAGTTTCTTAGCATCAGTTTAGGGTGCTACCAGGGTTGAGTCAAGAACTTAAAAGGCTGAACTTCTGTTCATTTTGTAGGCAACCAGCTATAACTGGGCTCGTTAGGTCTGTCACCTCTACTCAAAGCTCATCCCACTCTTTTGCCACAGAGACGGGTTAGCCCTAACAGGCAGTCTTGGAGTAGCTCGCCCAGTTTCGGGGGCTCAAACTAAAGTGCACTTTGCTTGAAGGTTTCTGGCTAATTCATGATGCAAAAGGTACAAGGGGGAGTCTTTGCTTTTTTTCTCTTTACTGGGTTGTTTCATTTCTCTTTCAGCTTTCCCTTGCGGTACTTTTTCTATTGCACTTAGTTCCTTTTCTATCACCTATACTAAGGGGGTAAAATGGTTTGTTTTGTTGTTTTTGGGTATTTAGGGGTAATTTATGTTTGTTTGTTGAATTTAGGGGGTAGGCTAGCTGTTGGGAGGGGGTGTGCTCAGTGTGGCCCGATTTGCACGGGAGTTTTCTCAGTGTAAGGGAGATGCTTTTCTATTTAAGCTACACTCTGTTTTTCCAAGTGCACTTTCCAGTACACTTACCATGTTACGACTTGCCTCCCCTTTGTTTTTATGATTGTTTATTTATTTTGGGTTTGATGTGTTGGGGGAGAGTGACGGGCGGTGTGTGCGCGCTTCAGGGCCAGTTTCAGGGGGACACTCTAGTTCATCCCTTACTGCTAAATCCTCCTTTAGATGTTTGTTTCAACTCATCATCCGTATTCACTGAGGCAGTGAATGTAGCCCATTTCTTCCCCTCTCATTGGCTACACCTCGACCTGGCGTTTTAGGTAGTACCAATTATGCTTACTTTGATGCCTTCACAGGGTAAGCTGACGACGGCGGTATATAGGCGGAATGTACAAGGGAGGGTGAGGTTTAACGGGGGTTATCGGTTCTAGAACAGGCTCCTCTAGGGGGGTCTAAAGCACCGCCAAGTCCTTTGGGTTTTAAGCTGTGGCTCGTAGTTCCCTGGCAAATAAAGGTGTAAAATGTAACCTATGTTTAGGGCTAGGCATAGTGGGGTATCTAATCCCAGTTTGTTTCCTAGCTTTCGTGGGGTTGTATGGTTTAAAGCCACTTTCGTGGGGGTTCCTCCTGCCTTCGATAGCATATGACAACTTTGAAGGTGTTTGGCTTTAGTTGGGCATTTATACTAACCACTTTTTATGCCGTTGGTTTGTCAACTCGGGCCTCTCGTATAACCGCGGTGGCTGGCACGAGTTTTACCGGCCCTGTTGATTTTAACTAAGTCAAGTTTTCACTTATTGCTTAATGTCTACTACTGCTGAGTTCCCTTAGGGGTGTGGCTGAGCAAGGCGTTGTGGGCTAACTTAAGGTTGTGCCTAATGCCTGCTCCTTTACTCCAGAGAGGAGTAAGTAGGGCATTCTCACAGGGGTGCAGATACTTGCATGTATAAATTAAATCAAAGCTGACAACAAAGTCAGGACCAAGCTTTTGTGCTTACAGGGCTTTCTAGGGCCCATCTTGACATCTTCAGTGTCATGCTTTAGTTAAGCTATGTGAGC